CTCGTTCCAAGTTCGAAGTACCATTTGTACAAATAAGAATCCCCTCCCTTACATGATTTCTTCTTCATATAGATAGATATAGGATCTATGGGGCAATTACTTAGAAGTACATTTTGTGTAACAGCCCTTCCTATCTGATAGAAAAGGATCCCATGATCCTGAACCGATCTTATCTGGGATCGAAAATCCCAAGTTTTTCTATGAAGAGCTGATCTAATTGTATTAGTTTCTATAATGGATTTCTTCTGTGTAATACTAATTGATAGGGCCTCATTGATAAGTGCTACAAGATCTCGCGCATTGGAACCCATGGTTATGGACCCGAATCCGTTAGTATGGAACATCTTCTTTTCCAAGTGAAATCCTCTAGTATATGAAAGAATGAAAAAGTGCTTTCGTTGTTGTGGAAGAAGAAGCCTTCGTATCTTAATGCATGTATTGAATTTATTTGGAGCTATTAGAGCGGGATCCACTTTTTGGGGAATATGAGTCGAAGCAATAACAAGAATCTTTCCAGTGGAACATCTTTCACAATCCCTGGAGAGATAGTTCTCTAATAGATCGAGGGATAAGTAATTCGACTCATTCACATGCAGATCATGAATGTTTGGAATCCATATTATGCAAGGAGACATTGCTTTTGCTAATTCGAATTGAAGGGTGATATCAAATCGGTCTATTTTCGTCGTCATATACATAGTTAGCACATTCGTCATAGTTAGCAGCTCCGTATCAATATCAAGGTCATCATTACTATCATCAATATCGTCACTATCATCAATATCGATATCATCAATAGGATAACCTTTAGGCTTGTCATCCAGGAACTTGTTCGGAAATACCGTAATGAAAGGAACATAGGAGTTTGTCGCTAGGTATTTGACCAAACAGGATCGTCCAGTTCCTATAGAACCTATCACTAAAATACCTCTAGAAGGGGATAGGGCTAAGCGGAGCGAAAAGGGTTTTCCATGAGGAGATGGGGAATGAAAAATATTAGCCCCACACAAGGTTTGTGAATAAGTGATTGTATGATAATGAGCAAGGAATATCCGTCTTTCTGCTAAACAGGATCTATTGAACTCATAATTCATTAGATCCTTTTGATGAATGTCAACTAAGTATCGTAAGGAAATTGATCCCGGTTGTTCAATCATTTGATAACCAGAGTCATTCTTTGATAAATGATCACTATGAGTCAGACTCAATAGAATTTGATCAATCCTTTTTTCTGTCGTTAAGGTGGAGAACTGAACCAAGAATTCTCTTTCTTCATCATCAATCGAATCACTGTTCGCGACCCAGAATTCTATTTTATCATCAATCCAATCACCATTCACGTTTTTTCTTTTTCTTATCAATGAATAGATCTCTTTACTTGTACGACTTAGATGTCTCGTATTTCTCGAAAAAATGATTCGATTGATGGGATTTGGTATGATACTTACAAGATCGATGAGATTGATCTTCCAATATTTCTTCTTAGAACGTATTGATTTGACCCCATAAGCGGGACCACCACCCAATAGCATGTTGCCACCAGAAGCAGAACCCCGTATTTCTTCCAGAGAATCTCCTAATTGTTCCAGAACAACTAGAAAGAGATTCTTTAACCAGAAAGGATTCAGTTCAGATGTAGGATACCTATCCAGAAGTTTTCGAAATTCCATCATGTATGATGGAATCATCAAAGATTTGATCTTTTCTAACTCTGTCTGTAACTCACTAGAGGCTCGGGAAACAAAGAGAAGATGTATACGAACGAGATATCCAGCAACAAGAAGAAGGAAAAAGATGGAATAGAGGAACTCCCGAGCATTTGTTGATCTCAGATGTGCCCATATCAATGGAACGGGTGACTCATTATTTCGATGAATCATTTCTTCGGACAGAAGAAGATTCTGTAAACATTGACTCGAAATCTCACTTATCAGAGTCCATTGTGGAAGAATCTTCTGAGGAATTGGCCGTGATATATCTGATCCATGCATCATATCATGAAAAATGGATACAAATTTTTGACTACTACTCAGTATCGGCAATGGGTCTGAAAGAGTATCTAAAAGGGTGAAATTGAGATATTTGCACCCTGTCGAAGTAAGGAACCATGGCATATATGTTTGGAACAGATTCCATTTTGAGAGATTTGAAAAAGCACTATCTCGTTGAAAGGTTCTATACATCTGCCCTTTCTCAACGCATTTCTTTAGACAAAGACTCCGTTTTTTCCTCTTTCCGGATGGTAAAGACTTCTCAGAACATGGAGTGTGAATCAAACCCATGTTTGAATTGAAACTGAGATACTGATGCAAGTTATTCCCTTCTGAATCAGATAGATTCATATCTGAAAGAGGCTGACAATAAGTTTTTTCCAAATTGACTATTTGTTCCTCTGTTAGAGGTGTTGCAGAAATGTCTGCGATCGAGTAAATAGCTCCACGAACGAATGGATCGGATCGAATTGGAAAATGGAAAGATTTGTACAATTTGTACAAGTTAT